AATCCAATCCAACCTTTCCCTTTAAGGAATTTAATTGGTTAGCATAATATCTAATAAATAGAAAATCGAATAGTAGATAATCTGTTATGAAAGAAAGAAAACATTCTTTGAAGAATCAAGATTCGTAACCAATCCTTGCCTTATTTGTTGGATTAGGTCTAACTTTCTTGACTAAACTGCAAGAGTGGAACTTTACGAGATGAAATAGGGAAAGACAGAAGATAAAACTTAAAAGGATAATTGAAGTGACTCGTCTTCGAATCAACTTTGGTTGGGGGTTCGAAAAAGGAATAAAAATAAAGTAAATTCAAGGAGGAGCTTTCCTTTTTTTAAAGGGCCCCTCGGGGGGTCGTGGAATGCTTTTCTTCTCCTCTTATTCCATATGGAATACAATCAGTTAAAATAAGAAGGAATAGGGGAATATTCGACCGTTTCAATTCTTTATTTATCTTTTATTCCAAAATTCTCCCGAAAATCCAATTTCATTTTTCAATGGGGTTAGATGATCTAGTTCTTAATATTATTACTTTACTCAACTGACAGATTCCACAACAAATCTCTTGATTCGGAATTAGGGACTCATGTCGCATCTGATGAATCGATTCTCTTTTACACTTCTGTATCTCACTCGATCTTGTTTTTTAGTATTATCTAAAATAACCGATGAATTCTGAATTTTCCATAACTTAGGTAAGTGCTTTACCAACATATGTAGTGTAGTAAAAAAATAAATGGAATTTAACCCTTTCATGCTTACTATAACTAGTTATTTCGGTTTTCTACTGGCTGCTTTAACTATAACCCCAGCTCTATTTATTGGTTTGAACAAGATACGTCTTATTTGAAATGAATTGAATGAATAAGTCAGAAAAGAAAAATCTTTCTTTTGGATTCCTGGTATTCTACGACTCTTTTCCACACTAATTACCAATTCTTTTCTTGGTCATTGAGATTCGTGGATAATTTAGACTACTATTTAGGGATAGATCGTACCTCTTTTTTTTTATCCCCTCGAACAAATCGAAATGATTGAAGTTTTTCTATTTGGAATCGTCTTAGGCCTAATTCCTATTACTTTAGCGGGATTATTCGTGACTGCGTATTTGCAATACAGGCGTGGGGATCAGTTGGATCTTTGATTGAGTAATATTTCTTTTTTGATTGACCTCCTCCAGACCAGAGAGGAGGTCAAATTGGAGTTGCAATTCAACTTTGTTTTGTTAAGTTATTTTACTCTGCTTCGACATAAGATAGATGGAATCACGCTCTGTAGGATTTGAACCTACGACATCGGGTTTTGGAGACCCGCGTTCTACCGAACTGAACTAAGAGCGCTTTCATTCAAAAAGAAAACCCTTTTCTACTCCTAACGTGTCTCACGTACGTATAGTATCCACAAATTCAAGTTATACCCACTTTAATTGATCTCCTCGCTACTGCCCATAAAGAAGAAAGAAGTAATAGGTAGGGATGACAGGATTTGAACCTGTGACATTTTGTACCCAAAACAAACGCGCTACCAAGCTGCGCTACATCCCTTTTCCAAATTGTTGTACAATGGCATTGTACACAATTCCTGTCTTGTTTTCCACATCGTAATTTTCTTCTCTTTCTCTATCTATATAGAACCTTCTTGTCATTTCTTCTTTTTGGTCTCATATAATCAAGTCAAGGAATGGTATACATCTAAAATCGAATCTAATTTCACCTATAAAAGAAAGATTACTATTCCTTGGTAATGTATAGGAAGAAGAGGTCATCTTTTTCTTTTTTAGGGATAGGAAAATCTCGTCTATACGGTTCATTCTATATAGAATATTGATTTTGTTTTTTTAGTTAGGAATTTCGCATAAACAAAAGAAATACAAAAGATCTTGGGCAAGAGTATCTGATCATATATGTATTCCAATAAGGAAGGAGGATTTTCAATGCGGGATATAAAAACATATCTCTCTGTAGCACCCGTGCTAAGTACTCTATGGTTTGGGGCTTTAGCAGGTTTATTGATAGAAATTAATCGTTTATTCCCAGATGCTTTGTCATTCCCTTTTTTTTAATTCTAGTTATTGCTATGCGAGGAATTCTTCGTGACATGACGAAAATTTTCCCTTTTTCAATCCTTTTTTTTTTAGTATAGGAAGGAAAAAGAAAGAAAAGATGGATTGGGTTGAACCTCAGAGTCATGAAAAATTCGGTAAATCCCATTTTGGAAAACAGAAATTCAATTAAAAGCGGTATCCAAGCTAAGTCAGGCCTCAGAAATCAGAGCATAGAAAGAGGCTGGGCTGGCTACTTAAATGAAAGGATTTCGAAGCAAAATCCTTGCTAATTCGACAAGGATTGTATTCTTTAATTATTTCTCCATTTTTTATTACTTAATTTAAGAATTTCCAAAATTTTTTATTCTAATGGATTTTATTCTTCTTCTTCGGATTCAAAATAGAAGAATAAAAGAATAAGTAGAAGAATTAAGTTAAGTCAATCCAAAAAAGAAAGGAGGTTCATGGCCAAGGGGAAAGATGTTAGAATCAGACTTATTTTGGAATGTATCAGTTGTGTTCGAAAAGGTGCCAATAAGGAATCGACGGGGATTTCTAGATATAGTACTCAAAAGAATCGCCACAATACACCTGGACAATTAGAATTCAAAAAATTTTGTCGTTATTGTCGCAAGCATACGACTCATGGCGAAATAAAAAAATAGGAGCATCGTGTGTTCGATCTTTCCAAAGAACAGATTTAATATATAGAACATAGATAGAATACAAAATACAAATCAACTCATTTGATTTCAGGTAGATATTATTTCATATGTATAGAGGGTATTCATATACTATATATGAATCAAATAATATATGGACCAAAGAAAGACTACTTCTTCTGGATCCAAAATTAATAAAATAAAGAAATCCATTTTTTTTCCAATTTTTTAATAAAGAATAAATCATGTATACATCTAAACAACCTTTTCATAAATCTAAGCAACCCTTTCGTAAATCCAAGCAAACTTTTCAAAAATCCAAGCAAACTTTTCGTAAGTCCAAGCAAACTTTTCGTAAATCCAAACAACCTTTTCGTAAATCCAAACAACCTTTTCGTAGGCGTCCTCGGATTGGCCCGGGGGATCCAATTGATTATAGAAACATGAGTTTAATTAATCGATTTATTAGTGAACAAGGAAAAATATTATCGAGACGAATAAATAGATTAACCTTGAAACAACAACGATTAATTACTCTTGCTATAAAACAGGCTCGTATTTTATCTTTCTTACCATTTCGTAACTATGAGAATGAGAAGCAATTTCAAGCCCAGTCAATTTCAATAATTACTGGTCCTAGACCCAGAAAAAATAGACATATTCCTCAATTAACGCAAAAGTTCAATTCCAATCGAAACTTAAGAAACTCCAACCAGAATTTAAGAAACAACAATCGGAACTTAAGTTCCGATTGTTGATGTTTTATTCGAAAGGGCCAGACCTATATATAAGGAAAGTAATCCAGTTTTGATTCTTGTGTTTGTTATAAGAAAGAAAAATGGGGAAGAATAAATAGTTTTTTTATTTATTGCAACATGCTCGTTGATTCTTACCACTTAATCTTAATTTATTGTATCTTCCCGGAGTTCCCTCTCCGGGAATTCGGTTTTAATTATTCCTGTATATTACTTTTTTATCCATTTAATTGATGATCTTTATTTTATTGGAAATCGTGTAAAGATTATTTGGATTTGATACAGCTACTTGTGCAAGCATTTTACGATTAAGAATCAATTCCTTCTTGTACAGATTGTGTATTAATTTACTATAACTATTGAATACTTTATATATCCGCGTTGCTGCGTTTATCCGAGTGATCCACAAACGACGAAAATCCCTCTTTTGCCTGCCTCTATCTCGATGAGAGGAAACAAAAGCTCTTCTTACTTGTTGAGTAATCATTCGATTAAGTCTTAAATGAGCCCCTCTAAAGTTTGAGGCAAATGAACGCATTTTTGTTCGTCGTCTCCGAGCTATATATCCTCGCGGAACTCTGGTCATTGAATCAAATTAACCTTAATGAATAACTAATGATTTCTCTTCTTTTAGCCATCCTTTTTCCCATTAATAACAAAACGAATTATTCCGATATATAAAATATTAATTCCAATGGCTTTTGCTACTGTAACCTTCCCAACCACGATTTTTTATTCTATTCCCTTCAGTTATTTCGCATAGAAATAACAAATTCTAACGATACTCAAAAAAATAGTGGGTTCCATCGTTTCTATGGTTCCCTTTTAAACGGTGAGGCCCTCTCTATACACCGGAGCCCTTTCTTTCATTTCATCAAAAGGTATTGTGAACTTGTATAGTTCACATTCTTTGGCTCTACCTATCCATTATAGAGTAAATAGCTCTTTTCACAATAAGAGTTATCCATACAGTGACGGCATTTAATTATGAAAGTTGGCTAAGTAGCTGACCCTGTTAGTCCGTTCTTTTAAGATAAAGGAGCATAAGCCTTTTTCTTTTTATTACTATTTCCTCCGCTTAATGGATAACCATTCTCTACCAATGGGGGAATTGCTTCTTATTTCCAATTTAGATGATTGGATTTGCACCAAAGGAAACCAGAAATTCCATATTACCATAGAAATCTAGGATAGAGCTTCTCTATCCTATTCATTGGTACCGATCATGGATACTTCCAAAATTGTCTTATTTGTTTGAACTCATGATCTGAACGAGTCACACATACACCCTAGCACATGTTCCTCGACGCTGAGGACATCCCTTAAGCGCGGCCGATTTTCTAGCATTTCGTATTGGCTGTCTTGCGTTTCTAATAAGTTGTTTAACCGTTGGCATGTCGTATGTATATAGAAAAAAAGGATTGGTTTAGATCGATCTTAACCTGATGATTGATCATCATGAAGTATTTCTATTTTCTATTAAATCGCAGAAAACCTGAATTTAGGTTTGAAATAAATTTACAAGAAATGCGACCACTACCAATCCTTAAACATTTCTGGAAACCACACTGGATCAGTATCGCAGTGCTCGTCAATCATTTCATCCCCTACAATATCGACAAGTCCATAAGCTTTGGCTTCGTCTGCTGACATAAAAACATCCCTTTCCATGTCTTCGGATACAACCCAAAAAGGCTTGCCTGTTCTTAGTGCATAAACCCTTGTGATCATTTCGCGAACTTTGTGTAACTCCTCCACTTCTAGGAAAAATTCTGGTGTCCTTGCCCGATAATAAGCACTAGCAGGTTGGTGAAGCATAATCCTCGCGTGAGGGAATGCTATACGCTTGGTGGGTTCTCCTCCAAGCAGAATGAAGGATGCCATGGACGCAGCTATTCCGAGGCATATTGTATATATATCTGGTGTCACCGTTTGCATCGTATCAAAAATTGCCATTCCTGAGATTAGCCACCCGCCTGGGGAGTTTATAAACAAAAAAATATCGCTAATTCCATCTTCTATACTGAGATATACCATGAGACCTGTAATATGATTCGTGATCTCGCAACGAATCTCTTGACCTAAAAAAAGTGTCCTTTCTCGATACATAACATTGTATAAGTCAACCCAAGTCGCTTCTTCATCTCCGGGAATCCGGTAAGGTACTTTTGGAACACCAATGGGCATATTAGATTAATATTATTAAATTTAAGTAAGAAAACTATACTTTAATATGGAAACGTAAGAATGGAAGAGAAAGAAAGAATCCGCAGTTTATTGTCTTTTTTTTTTTCTTATTCTATATGAATACTATGGATTCTATTAATACGTAGATTGAAATAATACATAGATTGAAAGGTTATATCTATAAGGAAGGTAAGACAGATTGAATAAAGAAAAAAGAATCGGTGATTGGAATGATAAACAAAGAGGGATAGGGATCTATTCTTCGTTTTTTTTCCAAATAGGCCAAGCTACCCATTGCATATTGGCACTTATCGAGTATAGAATAGATCTGCTTCTCTTTCTTCTTACGAACAGAATTGGCTTCTTATTTTTAATGGAATGAAATAAATATTCACGCTTTCTGACACAGAATCCCCTAAAGGGGTTAGGTACATAGGATATGGATAGTCTTTTCCAATGCGATAAAATAAAGCGACATCGTGTCTATTTTTCTTTGCTAAAGGGGTATTTCCATGGGTTTGCCTTGGTATCGTGTTCATACTGTTGTATTGAATGATCCGGGTCGATTGCTTTCGGTGCATATAATGCACACAGCTCTAGTTTCTGGTTGGGCCGGCTCGATGGCTTTATACGAATTAGCGGTTTTTGATCCCTCTGATCCTGTTCTGGATCCAATGTGGAGACAAGGTATGTTCGTCATTCCCTTCATGACTCGTTTAGGAATAACCAATTCGTGGGGTGGTTGGAGTATTTCAGGAGGAACTGTAACGAATCCGGGTATTTGGAGTTATGAAGGTGTGGCAGGTGCGCATATTGTGTTTTCTGGCTTGTGTTTCTTGGCAGCTATCTGGCATTGGGTATATTGGGACCTAGAAATATTCTGTGATGAGCGGACGGGAAAACCCTCTTTGGATTTGCCCAAGATTTTTGGAATTCATTTATTTCTTGCAGGGGTGGCTTGCTTTGGCTTTGGCGCATTTCATGTAACGGGTTTGTATGGTCCTGGGATATGGGTGTCCGATCCTTATGGACTAACTGGAAAAGTACAAGCTGTAAATCCAGCGTGGGGTGTAGAAGGTTTTGATCCTTTTGTTCCGGGGGGAATAGCTTCTCATCATATTGCTGCGGGTACATTGGGCATATTAGCGGGCCTATTCCATCTTAGTGTCCGTCCGCCTCAACGTCTATACAAAGGATTACGTATGGGCAATATTGAAACTGTACTTTCCAGTAGTATCGCTGCTGTTTTTTTTGCAGCTTTCATAGTTGCCGGAACTATGTGGTATGGGTCAGCAACTACCCCAATCGAATTATTTGGGCCTACTCGTTATCAGTGGGATCAGGGATACTTTCAGCAAGAAATATATCGAAGAGTTAGCGATGGGTTAGCCGAAAATCTTAGTTTATCAGAAGCTTGGTCTAAAATTCCCGAAAAATTAGCCTTTTATGATTATATTGGTAATAATCCGGCAAAGGGGGGATTATTCAGAGCAGGCTCAATGGACAATGGGGATGGAATAGCTGTTGGATGGTTAGGACATCCCGTCTTTAGAGATAAAGAAGGGCGCGAGCTTTTTGTACGCCGTATGCCTACTTTTTTTGAAACATTTCCGGTTGTTTTGGTAGATGAAGAGGGAATTGTGAGAGCGGACGTTCCTTTTAGAAGAGCAGAATCCAAATATAGTGTTGAACAAGTAGGCGTAACGGTGGAGTTCTATGGTGGCGAACTTAATGGAGTAAGTTATTCTGATCCTGCTACTGTAAAAAAATATGCGAGGCGTTCCCAATTAGGGGAAATTTTTGAATTAGATCGGGCTACTCTGAAATCGGATGGTGTTTTTCGCAGCAGTCCAAGGGGTTGGTTCACTTTTGGTCATGCTACCTTTGCTTTGCTCTTCTTTTTCGGACACATTTGGCATGGCGCTAGAACCTTGTTCCGAGATGTTTTTGCTGGTATTGATCCAGACTTGGATGCTCAAGTGGAATTTGGAACATTCCAAAAAGTTGGAGATCCAACTACAAGGAGACAGGCAGTCTGATACCACATTGCTATGGTATCTTTCATCTCTCTTTTTTGATTTGACATGGGAAACATCTCCCATCCTTTCTTTGACTCTTTTTCTTTCTTTATATGGGAAATGATCCCAAATGACAAATGAATAGGTGTGGAAGTTATAATTGTAAATAAACCACGATCGAATCTATGGAAGCATTGGTTTATACGTTCCTTTTAGTTTCGACTTTAGGGATAATTTTTTTCGCTATCTTCTTCCGAGAACCACCTAAGGTTCCGACTAAAAAAATGAAATAATTTCATTGAAGTAAGAAGTCTCCCCATCTGGGAGACTTCTTACTTCAATTAGTCCCCGTGTTCTTCGAATGGATCTCTTAATTGTTGAGAGGGTTGCCCAAACGCGGTATATAAGGCATACCCAGTAAAGCTTACAAGTAAACCAGATATGGAGATGGCGACTAAAGTTGCTGTTTCCATTTTTATAGAATTTCAAGATTACAATGGATCTACGAAAAGATCGTGTATTTACAACTACAACGGAATAGTATACAAAGTCAACACCAATGATTAAATAGAATTTATGGCTACACAAACCGTTGAAGATAGTTCTAGACCTGGGCCAAGACGAACTCGCGCAGGTAGTTTATTGAAACCCTTGAATTCGGAATATGGGAAAGTAGCTCCGGGTTGGGGGACTACTCCTTTTATGGGGGTCGCAATGGCTTTATTCGCGATATTCCTATCTATCATTTTAGAAATTTATAATTCTTCTGTTTTACTGGACGGAATTTTAATGAATTAGGTTTCTACTAACTAAAACTACGAAGTCATAGTTTTTCCATCCAAAAAAGCCTTTCTACTTTAAGCTCTACATTTCTAGACATTCTGGTAGTTCGACCGTGGAATTTTTTTGTTTCGGTATCTCTGGAATATGAGTGTGTGACTTGTTAGAATTGATCCTATTGATAATACATAGAAAGGGCCTGTTATCTCTATCAAGATGATTCTAATTCGTCGGATATTTATTATTTATTCTAGTATCTGGAACACGAAATAGATAGAGTGGATCAAGAAAAAAAAATGGAACTATGATTCATACTCACTATTCAGACCTCGCAACCAGACTGAAAAAAATTCAAGTAGTTTTTAATAAAAAAAGAAAATGTCTTCCTTCCAAATTTGTTTGCCCAAAAGACAACTTTTTTTTTCTCTTGATTTTGTCGAGTTATTACACCGATTCAATAAATGATCATCAAGCGGTTCTTATTCGAAGAACCCTTGCCTTTTGTTTAGCTTGAGACTCAATCATCGTGGCTCTAGTATGAATCTAAGGTTTTAATTGAACTGATTCATAGGATCGCAACAAGATAATTTCTATCAGAAAACTACTAGAATTTTTGCTTTATTTATTTACTAGTAAAACAAAACAAGAGTAAATCCGCATTACGCAAAAAAAAAAAAAAGAAATCCAAAATAGGGAAGAGAAAAGTCAAGAGGCCTCTAATGACCAACATAAGGCAAAGAAAGGAAGACAGATGAGCCAACTTGAGATTTTTTGGCATTATCATCACAAAGAATAAATTCTGGATTTTTCTTATTTCATATCTTCAAGGCAAATCGACCCAATCCAGTGGCTGATGAAGTTTTGAACCCTTTTTTTTCTAATATCCGTTGAAAATTTGTGTGTTTCTGCTTGAGCCGTACGAGATGAAATTTTCATATACGGTTCTCGGAGGGGGACTCGGGTTAGTTACCTATCTCAATAAAGTATATGATTGGTTTGAGGAACGTCTTGAGATTCAGGCAATTGCGGATGATATAACTAGTAAATATGTTCCTCCTCATGTCAACATATTTTATTGTTTAGGGGGAATTACACTTACTTGTTTTCTAGTACAAGTCGCTACAGGTTTTGCTATGACTTTTTACTACCGCCCAACCGTTACAGAGGCTTTTTCCTCGGTTCAATACATAATGACCGAGGCCAACTTTGGTTGGTTAATCCGATCAGTTCATCGATGGTCAGCAAGTATGATGGTTCTAATGATGATCCTGCACGTATTTCGTGTGTATCTCACAGGTGGATTTAAAAAACCCCGCGAATTAACTTGGGTCACAGGTGTGGTTTTGGCTGTATTGACTGCATCGTTTGGTGTAACTGGTTATTCTTTGCCTTGGGATCAAATTGGTTATTGGGCAGTCAAAATTGTGACAGGTGTACCTGAAGCGATTCCGGTAATAGGATCGCCTTTAGTGGAGTTATTGCGTGGAAGTGCTAGTGTGGGCCAATCCACTTTGACTCGTTTTTATAGTTTACATACTTTTGTACTGCCTCTGCTTACCGCCGTATTTATGTTAATGCACTTTCCAATGATACGTAAGCAAGGTATTTCGGGTCCTTTATAGGGAAGGCATATCATAGAGAAAGATAATTCTAATTCTCATATATCATATCGGGTAGGTTGTGGTATTTCATTGCTACAAACATGGGTTATTGTAAAATAAGACATGTCATTTGGATACTTTTCTTCAACTCCGAAGTATTTTGATACAAATAGTTGAAGTTAATTTTACGAAAGAAAATAAGGCGGATTATGGGAGTGTGTGACTTGAATTATTGATTTGGCCATGCAGATAAAGAATTGGATCTGCCACATTAGAATTCACAACCAAAGGTGTCTCCGCATCCAATCAACACGTAAGTCCCCTATCTAGGAAGGATAGGCTGGTTCACTTGAGGAGAATATTTTCTATGATCATACCCCGACCATGTCATCCATGAACAGGCTCCGTAAGATCCCATAGAGTAGAAATGGAATAAGTCATATCACATGATCTAATTCTCTATTTATTACACTTACTTTTTTATTATAGTATGGAAATGCATTCATTTTCTTTGCATCGATTGCGATCCGCAATACTATCGGAGTAAAAGAAGGTATCTAAGGAAGAACGTAGGCTAGACTTTTGGATTTTTTATTAGTAACAAGTAAATACTTTGTTTGGACGTAAGAAATTTGCGATATTGAGGGGATAAACACCAACTAATCAAGAGACATGAGACAATCCACAAAGCAATTGATCATGATCAAATTTGCAAGCCCACTTGGATATTGAGCATTTACCCATAAGAATAGGATTCTTTTCAATGAGTAGTTGTAGGTGCAACTTCGGAAAAGAGAATCTGATAAAGCTTTTCTTACCTAGAGTCATTGAGTCATTATATACCTTATTCTATTATGGATCTTCCACGGTCTTTTTTCTTTCATTCTTGCTCGAGCCGGATGATGAAAAATTCTCATGTCCGGTTCCTTTGGGGGATGGATCCTAAAGAATTCACCTATCCCAATAACAAAGAAACCTGACTTAAATGATCCTGTATTAAGAGCAAAATTAGCTAAAGGGATGGGACATAATTATTACGGGGAACCCGCGTGGCCCAACGATCTTTTATATATTTTTCCAGTAGTAATTCTAGGTACTATTGCATGTAATGTAGGTTTAGCAGTTCTTGAGCCGTCAATGATTGGTGAACCGGCGGATCCGTTTGCAACTCCTCTGGAAATATTACCCGAGTGGTACTTCTTTCCCGTGTTTCAAATACTCCGTACAGTACCCAATAAGTTATTGGGCGTTCTCTTAATGGTTTCTGTGCCAACGGGCTTATTGACAGTACCCTTTCTAGAGAATGTCAATAAATTCCAAAATCCATTTCGTCGCCCAGTAGCTACGACAGTCTTTTTAATCGGTACTGCGGTAGCTCTTTGGTTAGGTATTGGAGCAACATTACCCATTGAAAAATCCTTAACTTTAGGTCTTTTTTAGGGATTTTTCAGGTTGATTCATTCAACCGTGAAGTACCGTGCATAGGTATCTAGGAAATAGTTACTTCCAAGTGAATCTTCCCTAGATACCTAAAATCCATTTTATTATGATCCATTTCGCGAAAATATAGATTGTGCCAAAGATGCAAAATTGTTTTCTTTTTTTTTATTCTAACTCGAAAAGGAAGAAGAGGAAAAAATTGCAATGGATTTAAAACGAGAACTTATTCTTAGGTAAATCAATTGGGAGATGCTTCTCTAGAGTGTCCCATATCTGTTTTCCATCTTCCATACGAAAACTGTCAATTCTCATAAGATCTTCTTCAGTCTTACTCAAAAGGTCCAATAGTGTATGTATATTGGCCCTTTTGAGACAATTATACGTTCTAGAAGGCAATTCTAATTGATCAATAAAAATACAATTCAATGGAATTCCTTTTTTGTTTTTCTTTAGATTAGTTAATTTTTTTTGAAAGGTTAAAAGGGGTGGAGTAAACCTGTTTTTATTTTCTTCGAAACTAGTGCCCTCTTCCTCCGCGTGTAGAAAAGGAAGAAATAAATCAATCAAATTACGAGAAGCCTCATAAAGCGCTTCCTTAGGGGTTAAACTTCCATTCGTCCATATTTCTAGAAAAAGTATCTCGTGTTTTTCATTTCCATTCCCACAATAAAAAATACTATAATTCACATTTCGAACAGGCATGGATACAGCATCTATGGGATAACTTCCATCTTGAGAGTTCTTTCTGAGTTCCGTGTGATATCCGCGATCTCTCTTGATCTGTAACTCAATACAGAAATCAATGGGCTCTGTCAAGTTAGCTATAGGTTGTGCCATATCAACGATCTCTACGGAAGGGGGTAAGATGATATCTTGAGCAGTTATGTATCTAGGACCTTTGACACAAATTGATGCGTCTCTAACTCCATAGAGATTACTTCTCAATACAATTTCTTTCAAATTTAGTAAAATTTCTTGTACGGATTCTTCAATACCTGCTATTGTAGAATATTCGTGTGGCACGCTCCCAAATTTTGCACGTGTGATACATGTTCCTTCTATTTCTCCAAGTAAAGCTCTTCGCAAGGCAATACCGACGGTATCCGCTTGACCTTTTCTAAGCGGGGACAAAATGAAACGACCATAATAAAGACGCTTACTATCTACTCTTGATTCAACACACTTCCACTGTAGTGTTTGAGTGGATCCTGCTACCTCCTCTCGAACCATAATAGACTAGTATTATTATTTGATCATTGAATCGTTTATTTCTCTTGAAAGCGGTTTAATTCTTTTACAGACGTCTTTTTTTAGGAGGTCGACATCCATTATGCGGCATAGGTGTTACATCGCGTATACAACTTAATCGTACACCACTTTTAGCAATGGCTCGTAATGCGGCATCTCTTCCACTACCAGCACCCTTTACCATAACTTCTGCTCGTTGCAAACCCACTGTACGAATAGCATCTACTGCTGTTCTTTGACCAGCATAGGGTGATGCTTTTCTTGAGCTTTTGAATCCACAAGTACCCGCGGAGGACCAGAAAACCACCCGACCCTGCGGGTCTGTAACAGTTATAATGGTATTGTTGAAACTAGCTTGAACATGAATAACTCCTTTTGTTATTCTACGTGCACTCTTCCGTAAACTAAAACGCGCATTCCTACGCAAACCAATACGCACTTTCCTACGTGAACCAATTTTTGGTATAGCTTTTGTCATATTTTATTATCTCATAAATATGAGTTAGAAATAACAAAAAGAAAAAAAGATACAAAGATATCCGTTTCAGGGTAAAATATATCCTTTACTTTAATTATTTTATTTGGAATTTGGACATTTCCGCGGGTACTTTTTTTACTTTTTAGAAAGTAAAGTTCTTTTTCGAAAGATTACCCCTGTCTTTGTTTATGCTTCGGGTTGGAACAAATGACTCTAATTCGTCCACGCCTACGAATCAGTCGACATTTTGTACAAATTTTACGAACAGAAGCTCTTATTTTCATATTTCCGTATTCCTTTCTTAAACTATGAATCTAATCTTTGGAAAAAATAAGTCTCTTCGCTTGAATTTTGGAACTTTGAATTTATTACCCTAGAAAAAAAAAGAAAAACCTAATTCTTTGAATCTTTGGTATCCTTCAAATCTTCGGTATCCTTCAAATCTTCGGTATCCTTCGAGTCTTCGGTACGCTTCGAATCCTTATGGGGAAGTCTATAAATTATACGTCCCTTGCTTGAATCATAACGACTTACTTCAATTTTGACCCTATCCCCCATCAGTATTCGTATAGAACTAGACCGGATCTTTCCTGAAATATAGCCCAGAATGATGGTGTCATTCTCTAGGCGAACGCGGAACATTCCGTTGGGTAGGGCTTCCGTAACTAAACCTTCGAAAGTGACTTTTGCTTCTCTCGGGTTTTTTTTTTCTCTCCTATTTTTTTTTTCTGTCATATTTTTTTTTCTCCTATTTTTCTATTTTGATTTTCAAATAAAAAAAAACGTTGTATTTTTATTTGAAAAATAGGAAGTTCGAGATAGAATTCGGGTACTATAGGAGGGGCGATTACCATATATAACATAAGACTTCTCCCCCAATTCTGTTTAGTCGAGCTTCTCGATCTGTCATTATACCTCGAGAAGTAGAAAGAATAGCAATTCCCATTCCGCCCAAAACTTTAGGAATTCCTTGATAGTTGGCATAAATTCGTAAGCCGGGTCGGCTGATACGCTTTAAAAAGGTTCTAGTTCTATATATTCCTTTTCTAGTCTTTCTCTTTTGATGTCGCAAAGTTGAAACCAAGAAATATCTGTTACTTTCCTGATGTTTCCGAACACTTTCAATAAAACCCTCTCGTAGAAGTATTTTAACAATGTTTTCGGTAATATTTGTAGATACTACTCGAACTGTTCCTTTTTTATTCATGTCCGCGTTTCTTATAGAGGTTAGTAAATCAGCAATAGTGTCCTTGCCCATAAGACTCTAATTCTAGGTTCCTCCTAATTTTTCTATAATCAACATGTTTTCTTTTTTTTTTTATTTTGGATTTTAAAGCATATACGTGAAACACAATCTACTAATTTTTTCTTTGATCTATATCTTGCCTACTAGTATTTATAATACTTCAGGAGCTAATGAAACTATTTTAGTAAAATTCAACTCTCTCAATTCCTCGGCGATCGCGCCAAAAACTCGAGTTCCTTTTGGATTTCCTTTTTGATCAATGATAACCGCTGCATTGTCATCATAGCGTATTATTATACCGTCTTCGCATTTGAACTCTTTACATGTACGTACAATTACAGCTCGAATTACTTCGGATCTTTCTAGAGGCATTTGGGGCACTGCGTCTTTGATTACAGCAACAATAACATCACCAATACGAGCATATCGCTGATTACTAGCAGCTCCTATGACTCGAATACACATCAATTTTCGAGCTCCACTGTTATCTGCTACATTTAAAAGGGTCTGAGGTTGAATCATATTATTTTGATTTCAATTTGTTATTTCAATGCAAAAGGATGAAAGAAATATTGTCTTTCCAGAAAGAAAAACCTGGTTTTTTTATCTTCAATACTCCTTTTTTTGGGTTCTATATCTCTATCTCTAATCGAAGAAATTGACTTCGTATGGGCATTTTACTGGCAGCTATGGAGATAGCTGCTCTAGCTACAGTTTCGGATACTCCGCCCATTTCATAAAGTATTCGACCTGGTTTAACAACGGCTACCCAATATTCGGGGGATCCCTTTCCTGAGCCCATACGTGTTTCCGTGGGTCTTAGTGTAACCGGTTTGTCGGGAAATATACGTACCCATAGTTTTCCACCACGACGTGCATATCGTGTCATTGCTCTTCGTCCTGCTTCTATCTGTCTCGACGTGATCCAAGCGGGTTCAAGTGCTTGAAGAGCATATCTACCAAAACAAATACGATTGCCTCGGCAGGATTTTCCCTTCATTCTTCCTCTATGTTGTTTACGAAATCTGGTTCTTTTGGGGTTATAGTCGATGGTTCTTTCTTAGTTCCATCTCTACTGCAAAACTGGACATGAGAGTTTCTTCTCATCCAGCTCCTCGCGAATGAAATGAGAAAGCGTGCAAATTTCTCTAATTCCATAATATTTTGGAATATTATGGATAGATGCACATTAATAGATAATAGAAAAAGTTAGGGTTTTTTTAATATTGAATATTGAATTTGTTAAAATAGATAAATATATAGTCAAGAAAGAAGATCTAGAATATATCTAGATGTGTGTGTCTATTTATCTATATTCTATATTTATGGATAATGTAATCTTTCTTAACAAAAAATCTCCTTATTTTTACTCTTATTGAATCGCGGTAAAGTATTCTAATTCAATAAATATTTCGCGGGCGAATATTTACTCTTTCCTGTCTTATTTGTTAATTTATATTATAACCTTACCAAATAAGGCAATTTTTTTGGTTTGTTCCGCCATCCCACCCAATGAAGTATTAGGATTCTTTTCAATAAAATCCTATGCAGTCATAGGTTCTGTCGTTCCCACTACTTCTCCTTTAATGGTTAGGTCTGAATCCCACAATGGAGCTTCCAAAAAATTTCTTTCCGAGTCAATTTTCTCAGTTTTATTAACCCGGGCCGCTCTTTATTATTGTTTTAAATTTGTATTTCTTGTTTCAAGTTACGATTTCGAATTCTCTGTTATTTTTATTATATTGATGCTTTATCACATTGCCTTTTATGATGTAACTCATAGACCATACATATTGGAATCCTATATCTTTCTTATTCCTATTCTTTCCTTCTATCATCCCTCCTTTTATCCACATCCCTTTAGTTTTGCTTCACAACCTAGAATCCATTTTCTTTTTTAGAGAAAAAATTGCAGTTGCTACAACTATATGATAGATCTACTCATTTATGATAGATGTATCATATAGTGACTGTTTCTTAGTTAGGATCTCGACAATACGAAGCAATAGGTTGGTTATTAGTTAATTTTCTATAATTACTAAGTTTTTTTCTTTTTCTATTTATAGTAGGGTTCAGTCAATTTTTTTGAATCTCCATTTTCGACTCTAAAGAAAAAACTAACGAGTCACACACTAAGCATAGCAATTATATTAAAAGATTTATCAATTTTCATTAAATCTTATAGAAAGAGGTAGAATTTCTTCTTCTTTTTCAGGGATTTCAGGAAAAATAAGGCTCTTGTCATTTTTTATTCTATCACTGAACAGAATGGGAAGACAAGGCTAGTTATTCTTCGTCTACGAATATCCAAATTTTTACACCTAATACTCCATAGATAGTTCGAATTGGATAGCAGCAATAATCAATTTTAGCGCGAATTGTTTGGAGGGGAAGTCTACCCTTTTTGATGCATTCGGCACGTGCAATTTCTTTCCCTGCGAGACGACCTGCAATTTTGACTTTTACTCCCCTTATATCTGCTTTTTTAGTTAATTCAATGGCTTTTTTCATTGCCTTTCGGAATGAAACTCTATTTTTTAATTGGAAAGCTATATATTCTGCAAGAATGTTAGGTTGTCTATAAGGTTCTTTAACTTTTTCAATAGCAATATTAAGTCTCTGGTTTACAGAATTAACTTCCTTTTGTAGATCTTTCTCTAATTCTTCGATTGCTCCTTTTTTCTTTAATAAATTGGGGAATCCAATATGGATTATGACGTGGATCGTATCGATTTCTTTTTGAATTTCTATATGTGTAATTACTTCGGAACTTGAGCCTGAGTCCATTTTTCTATTATGTGTAATTACTTCGGAACTTGAGTCTGATTCTATTTTTCTATTCGAGCCTTTTTTCCTATTCTTTTGTATATAGTTCTTGATACAATTCCGTATTTTTTTATCTTCCTGTAGACCTTCAGAATAATTTTTTGGTTGTGCGAACCAAAAGGAATGGTGATTTTGGGTTGTACCAAGTCTGAAACCGAGTGGATTTATTTTTTGTCCCATATTTTTCTATTCTATTTTTTTTTTACTGGGAATCGAAATCTTAGATGGATCTAAAGATTATTTAGATTTCTTTACTATATTTAGTACAATTGTTATATGACACATGGTTTTTTTTATGGGAGAACTACGTCCTCGAGCTCGAGGTCTGAATTTTTTCATAATAGTACTCCTACTGACTTCGGCTTTAGTGATGAATAAATTCGCTTTGTCGAAATCCCTATAATGAGTAGCATTTGCTGCTGCCGAATAAACCAACTTTAGGATGGGATAAGATGCTTGATAAGGCATGAGGTTCAGTATCATAACAGTTTCTTCGTAGTAACGCCAGCGAATCTCATCAAGAACTCTTTGTGCTTTGAAAACAGACATATGGATGCGTTTTTGTGCTTTGAAAACCCGTTCGAACTTAAGTAGACGATCGGTTGGAACTTTCCTTGCGAGTTTCCTTAGCCCACTCTTCTTCTTCTTTATTCTAGGGGTATACTTTACCAGTTTGAAACTTGTCATAAATAAGGTTATTCCCCGCCTACCTTTGTTTGTTTTTTTTTTATTTTGAATCTTTCTATTCTGAATTCAGTTAACGACGAGATTTAGTATCTTTTCTTGCACTTTCATAACTCGTGAAATGCCGAGTAGGCACGAATTCCCCCAATTTGCGACCTACCATAGGATTTGTTATGTAAATAGGTATATGTTCCTTTCCATTATGAATCGCGATTGTATGGCCAACCATTGCGGGTAGAATGCTAGATGCCCGGGACCACGTTACTATTGTTTCTTTCTCCTCCTTCATATTGACCTTTTCGATTTTTGCCAATAAATGATGAGCTACAAAAGGATTCGTTTTTTTTCGTGTCACAGCTGATTACTCCTTTTTCCATTTTAAAGAGTGGCATTCTATGTCCAATATCTCGATCGAAGTATGGAGGTCAGAATAAATAGAATAATGATGAATGGAACAAAGAGAAAAATCCTTTAGCTGGATAAGGGGCGGATGTAGCCAAGTGGATCAAGGCAGTGGATTGTGAATCCACCATGCGCGGGTTCAATTCCCGTCGTTCGCCCATCGCATTATTGCAAATTCCAAAAATGCAATTTTCCATATTCCTAGTTACGTATTTACTTACGGCGACGAAGAATAAAACTATCACTATATTTTTTCCTTTTCCTAGTTCTTCTTCCAAGCGCAGGATAACCCCAAGGGGTTGTGGGTTTTTTTCTACCAATGGGGGCTTTCCCTTCACCGCCCCCATGGGGGTGGTCCACAGGGTTCATAACTACCCCTCTTACTACGGGGCGTTTACCTAGCCAACACTTAGATCCGGCTCTACCCAAACTTTTTTGGTTCACCCCAACATTACCCACTTGTCCGACTGTTGCTAAGCAATTTTGGGATACCAAACGGACCTCCCCAGATGGTAATCTTAAAGTGGCCGATTTACCCTCTTTTGCAATCAGTTTCGCTACAGCACCTGCTGCTCTAGCTAATTGCCCACCCCTTCCACGTGTGATTTCTATGTTATGTATGGCCGTGCCTAAGGGCATATCGGTTGAAGTAGATTCTTCTTTTCTCTCAAAAAACCCCTTCCCAAACTGTACAAGCTTCTTCCAAAGCATACAGCTTTCTAGATGTATATGACGATCTCTAGACAGATGGATCTTATATGAATCGTATGATGAAGTACCACATGAGTGGATATATAGGAAAGGAATCCAAATCTGCCGAATCGCTCATGTTATGATCTTCTACATCCTAGGTCTCCGCGTTCCGTCATCTGGCTTATGTTCTTCATGTAGCATTCAGATCGAATGACTCTATGAAATTACGTCGATACTTCCACATATTATGGGTAACGTAGGAGACATCCCTATTTTCCCCGGGGGGTCTTAATTACCACTGCTTAGCTTTCAATTCGCCTCTGACCATCAAATTAAATGTGAATAACCCGTCCTCCTCTCTTTGAAACAAGGGGCGCTTCCGGTTCTGTGCGTGCTTCAAACAATTTTGTCTTCTCCATATTACCATATCTCTAGAGTCAATAATTTTCTATGAGGAACTACTGAACTCAATCACTTGCTGCCGTTACTCAACAGTTTTCTGTTGAGGTCTATCCCGTAGAGGTAGTCAAATTGGATCAGTGATCGATTTCTAGGTTTCGTCGTAAACCTAATTGGTTACTTCCAATTACGTAAATCAATAGTTCAAACCGCACTCAAAGGTAGGGCATTTCCCATTGATATAGGAACTTTTGTACCAGAAACAATAGTATCTCCAATTATAGCCCCTCTGGGATGTAAAATATATCTCTTCTCACCATCCCCATAGTGTATGAGACAAATGTATGCATTTCGATTAGGGTCGTATTCTATGGTTACGATTCTACCAGATATGTCTTTTTGATTCCGTCGAAAATCGATTTTACGGTATAGGCGCTTATGACCTCCCCCTCTATGCCTTGCGGTAATGATTCCTCTGGAATTACGACCTTTACCACAACGGTGCCGTCCATGGATCAAATTATTTCGTGGATTGGATTTCACTTGCCTGTCTACGGTTCCCTTGCGTGTGCTCGGGATAGGTGTTTTGTATAAATGTTTCGCCGTATTATTAAGTATTCTCCTTTAGTTTTTTTCTCTATCTAGAAGTGGAATAGAATAACCCGGTTGAAGGGTAATGATCATACGTCTGTAATGCATTGTATGTCCCAGAATAGGTCCCATTCTTCTACCCTTTCTGGGTAGTCGATGGCTATTCACAGCTACTACCTTAACACCAAAGAAGAGTTCGACCCAATGCTTTATTTCTGTCTTAGTGAATCCCGATTCGACATTAAAAGTATATTGATTCTTTCCCAATAAACGAAGACTTTTTTCTGTAAATACTGCGTATTTGATTCCATCCATAAATCGACTTTCCCTCCTATGCTCTGAGTTCCAGTATCGATAAGAATTCGAGTTCTTATTGTTCTTATGTTATGGTATGAATATACCATACCAATTCGTTATGTATGGATGATGGATGAGATTCCATGGATAGAGAGCCAGTTCCAATAGACTTATGGAACGTTCCCGTTCGCGTGCATCCAGCAGGAATTGAACCCGCAAATTTACCAATTATGAGTTGGGCGCTTTAACCATTCAGCCATGGATGCTTAACAGGGATCATCGTACATCGTAAATAACCAATTTTCATATAGAAAGACATATCATAGAAAAATGAAATCGAAAATATTCGGAGATGGCAAATATTCGGAGATGACTATGAAAACACCTCTCTGGATCCTCGAATTGAAAGAGAGATTGAGAGGGATCAAGAATCCTAATTCTCGCTATTTGGAATGGATCCAATTCTATTGAGTCTGACTCATAGTGATCATTTCTCTTTAGCAAAGAATGACCTTGGTTATCAAAGGATTGAACAACCGGGATCCATTTACTTATGATACCTAGTTGACATTGATAACAAGGATCTAATGAATTATGAGTTTAATAGATCCTCTTTAGCAGAAAGACGTATATTCCTTGCTCATTATCAGACAATCACTTATTCCCAAACCTCGTGTGGGGCTAATCGTTTTCATTTACCATCTCATGGAAAACCCTTTTCGTTCCGCTTAGCCCTATCGGGTATTTTAGTGATAGGTTCTATAGGAACTGGACGATCCTATTTGGTCAAATACCTAACGAAAAATTCCTATTTTCCTTTCATTAAGGTACGAGGGCTTCTTATTCCACAAGAACGAAAGCACCTTTTCATTCTTTCATATACTAGGGGTTTTTACTTGGAAAAGACAATGTTCCATACTAAAGGATTCGGGTCCATAACCACGAGTTCCAGTGCACTAGATCTTGTAGCACTTAGCAACGAGGCCCTATCCATTAGTATTCCACATAAGAAATCCATTATAGAAACTAATACAATTAGATTAGCTCTTCATAGACAAACTTGGGGTTTGCGAGCCAAGGTAAGACCGGCTCGGGATCATGGGACCCTTTTCTATCAGATAGGAGGGGCTCTTGTACAAAATAGACTTCTAAGTAATAACCCCATAGAATCTATCTATATAAAGAGGCAATCGTGTCAGGAAGCGGGTTTTTCTTTGGCCAAAGGGTACTTCGAACTTGGAACGAGCATGAAGAGATTAACGAGACTTCTTTCTCTTTTGAGTTTTTCTGGCGGACCGGTCGCGCAAGATCTTTGGTCTTCCCCCGGAACCGATGAAAAAAAGTGGGTCGCTTCTTATGGACTCGCTCAGAATGATTCTTCTCTATCTATAGTTCATGGCCTATTAGAAGTAGAAGGTGCTCTGGTGCAATCCTTACCGACAGAAAAAGATTGCAGTCAGGTTGATAATAATTGAGTGCCATTACTTCGTCGGTCCGAACCAAGGAATCCGTTAGAAATGTTTTGAAATGGATATTGTTCTCTCTTTGATCAGGGATTGCTATATGAAAAGAAGTGGAGTTTGAAAAAGGGAACGGAATGGTCAAACCGGAACTGCTAGAGGAACGAATTTTCAATAGCATAACTTGGGCTCCTAGAATATGGCGCCCTTGGGACAATCTATTTGATTGCAGGGTTTTGTTCCGAAGCAAAGATATCCGCGGAGGCCGGTTCGTTCGTCCTATTCTGATATTCAGGACCAAGAGGTACTGGATTCTCTTTCGGATAGGCCCTGAAAGGAGAAGAAAGGCTGAAATGCCAACGGATCTCTGTCTATTCTCTAATTCACCCGATCCGATAGTACCCGTTTTTGGAACGTCCAGTGCCAAAGTCACTGAATGGGTAAGTCACCAATCCAATCCCTTTGACAAATCGGGTGTCATATTAGATATCATATTCTATATATATAGAAATATCATAGAATAGACATATAGAATTTTTGGTCGGGAAATTCGAATGAATCATTGAGTGAAAAAGGAGCAAAGAATGACAAAAGACGAGACTCTACTAGTCTTCACTCTTGTGGTTTCCTCGGTTTCTGTTTTCTTATTCGGGATCTTGCTTTTCATGGTTCTCATCTCTGCAACTCGCGATTT